GAGGGTTTTCCTGTACGTTCATCACAAAATATTTCTAGATCCCAATACACCCAATGCCAGATAGCTGCCAAAAAGCACAAGCCAGAAAACACAATATGTGCACCAGCCACACCTTCGTAACTCCAAATACCCGGATTCGTTATAGTACCCCCGGTAATACTCCAAACACCCCATGAATTGGTTATTCCTAAACGAGTCATGAAGGGTATAACGAACATACCCTGTCTCCACATTGGATCAAGAATAGGGTCAGAGGGATCAAAAACAGCTAATTCATATAGAGCCATCGAACCGGCCCAACCAGCAACCAGAGCTGTATGCATTATATGGACAGAAATCAAACGACCGGGATCATTCAATACGACCGTATGAACACGATACCAAGGTAAACCCATGGAAATACCCCTTTATCAATCAAAAATAGACACTATGTAACTTTATTGCACTGTAAAAAAACTATACTATGGCCCTTACTTTTTTAATGGATTATCTCGGGTAAATGATTAATCTTTTTTCTATTCTTTTAGTAAGAATGTCTTTGAATAATAATGGAACAATTTTGTTCGTAGGAACAAAAAGAAGCAGATTTATTCTACACCCGATAAGTACCAATACGCAATGGTAGGGCGTTGATAGCATTTTATATGAGTAACTGCATCTATATTTGTTCATCATCCAAAGGACCCACTTGATCCAAAGGACCCACTTGTAAGAATTTTCCTTTATTGATTCTGTCTTCCTTTTTTATGAACTTATTCAATCTATGGATAAAATATGATAAAAGACAAAATATTATTAAGACAATAAACCTATTTTTACGCTTTCACATCAAAGTGAGATATAGTACTTAATTTTTCTTTCATTTAATGCCTATTGGTGTTCCAAAAGTACCTTTTCGAAGTCCTGGAGACGAAGATGCATCGTGGGTTGACGTATAGTGCGACTTGTCAGATATATTGGGTCATATGGTATTTCCCCGTTCTCTTTCCCGATCGAGATATCCTCTCTTTCACCCAACAAAGATTGATTGAATCATCCAAAATTTGGAGCGTGAAATGCAATGAAGTACAATTAAATCTATTTTTTAGGGGGGTAGACAGATTAATATTAGCAATTAGAATAATTTATGGTTGGCTTGGTTCAAACAATAAAATGAAATATCCAGGCTCCGTTTAGAAAAAAAACAATGGGTAATATATCTACGATTTCTACTTATATCATATTCTATTTCTAATTTATTTATATAATATTCTATTTAATTCTATTTATAATTTCTAATATAATATAAATAGAAGTGATCTAAAACTGTTAATAAATCAAGTAATATGATGAATGCATTTAATATTTAATATATTGAATATTTAATATTTGGCGGGAGATATGAAATAAATTGAAAAATAAAGAAGCCGTAGCAAAAAGACGTAGTATTGGGACATTTGTCCTATATATGCAAATAAAAATCGGTCCGATCTTTACTCGGAGTAGAGCATAAACCTAAAAGAATTCAAGAAGACCATTCAGGAACAAGAAAATTACATCGTGCTTTGGATTGGATTCCGATGAAAGAATAAATCAATGAGAAGTTAATCCGATAAGTTTATTTTTATTTCTATTTATATAGAAATAGAAAAAGGCCAAAACTCATCTTTTTTTTAATGAAAGAAAAAACCCCTTTGTTACAAGTTAGACAGAGCTTGCTATGACAAAAGAAAAAACTAGAATCTACACATTGATTCTTGTTTTTTTTGCGATTTGTGTTGAACTGTATGCATCAAAAGATGCATGTACGGTTCCGAAGGGATAAAATTTTATCCCAATCAACCGACTTTATCGAGAAAGATTACTTTTTTTAGGCCAAGGGGTTGATAGCGAGATCTCGAATCAACTTATTGGTCTTATGGTATATCTCAGTATAGAGGATGATACCAAGGATCTCTATTTGTTTATAAACTCTCCTGGCGGATGGGTAATACCTGGATTAGGTATTTATGATACTATGCAATTTGTGCAACCAGACGTACAAACAATATGCATGGGATTAGCCGCTTCAATGGGATCTTTTATTCTGGTCGGAGGAGAAATTACCAAACGTCTAGCATTCCCTCACGCTTGGCGCCAATGATTTTTTTATTTGATTTGAGAGAAAAAAGAAGACTATGCCTTCGCGATATATGAAATATAAATATTAAGTAATAATAGCATGGCACTTCGAATTCGATACGAGAATCTTTTTTTCAAAAGCGTTCCATTCCATTATGTATCGAAAGAGTAGTATGAGATAAAGGGTATTTCCCATTTTATCTGATATATCAGGAGACCCATTTCAGCGTCACAAACTTTTTTGTTTTCACACCGAAAAACTCTTAAAAACTCTTAACAATATAATATATATTATGAAAGAATAATGAAAGAATACAAAAATAAAATTTATTTTTTTACTCATTTTTCTTTGATATTTGAAAAAAAAAAAATAAACTTTGGGATTGCTAAATAACAGACGAAATTAATATATAAAGCAACGGAACCATCATAGTATAGTTTTAACTACTCCAAAAGGAAGGGTGGTTGTTGGATCATTTACCTATCTGAATATGATAGACCCTATAATTTATTTTCTATTTATTCAATGTAAGGTAAAAAAAAAGGTATAGGTATAAAAGTGAATTCCATTGTAGAGCCGTATGCAATGTGCAAAAGATGCCTGTACGGTTGTTCAATTCTATCTTTCTTTTTTCTTATTATATTATTCTTTATCTTTTGGCCTTTCATCATGCGAGATAGAATAATTATTTATTATGTTATATCATCAGGGTAATGATCCATCAACCTGCTAGTTCTTTTTATGAGACACAGACGGGAGAATTTATCCTGGAAGCGGAAGAACTACTGAAACTGCGCGAAACCATCACAAGGGTTTATGTACAAAGAACGGGAAAATCCTTATGGGTTATTTCCGAAGACATGGAAAGAGATGTTTTTATGTCAGCAACAGAAGCCCAAGCTCACGGACTTGTTGATCTTGTAGCCGTTGAATAAAAAATAAGAGGAATTTCAACGCAAATATACAATTTGAGATTTTATCTTTTTACCAGGTTTAATACAATATTCTATGAATCCATTAATATAAAAATGATTCATAATTATCCGGTTAGGATCGATCTAAACCAGCCCATTATGTATATGATTCAACATGCCAACTATTAAACAACTTATTAGAAACACAAGACAGCCAATCAAAAATGTCACGAAATCCCCCGCTCTTCGGGGATGTCCTCAGCGACGAGGAACATGTACTAGGGTGTATGTGCGACTCGTTTAGATCAGGGACTAGGCCAAAAACAATTGATCCGGTATAAATGATCAGTCCCAGTGAATAGGATAGAATGGAAGACCACCATTCACTATACGATACGAGAAATTAAAATAGCTAAAAATCTAAACAAAGATCTATCATACCCTTCTATTGTGGTATCAAATTAATTTATGGTTGCCATTGGTACAAATCCAATCACTTCCACTTTTAATTTAAGATGAGAAAGAATTCCCCATTGGTAGCAAATGGTATTCATTAAGCAGGGAAATCCTATTTAAAAAGCAGAAAGATTATGCCCTTACTCTTGACTCTTGCAAGAACGGACTAACAGGGTCAGCTACTCAGCTAATCTTCATAATTAAATACCGTTACTGTATAGGTGGGTCTCATTGTGAAAGACCTATTACTGGATAATTATGGGTAGAGCCAAAGAGTGTGAACTGTACAAGTTAACAATAACATTAATTAAATGAGGGAAGAGGCTCCGGTGTATAGAGAGGACCTCACCGTTTAAGAAGTAACCATAGAAACGATGGAACCCACTATACTTATTTCTATTTACTACTTTTTTATTTACTCTGTTTTTTTGATACCTAGTATCAATACAATTTTTTATTTCTAGGCTCCTCGCCTCGAAATAAAAAAAGAAAAGATTGTGGTCGGGAAGGTTATAGTAGCAAAAGCCATTGGAATTTTTATTTTATACATTGGAAGAATTCGTTTTGTTATTAATAGACGAGGAAAGGGAAAGGAAATAACTGAAAGAAAAGAAATAAATTAGTTATTCATCAAAGTTTCATTTATTCAATGACTAGAATTAAACGAGGATATATAGCTCGAAGACGTAGAACCAAAATTCGTTTATTTGCATCAAGCTTTCGAGGCGCTCGTTCAAGACTTACTCGAACTATTACTCAACAGAAAATAAGAGCTTTGGTTTCGGCTCATCAGGATAGAGGTAGGCAAAAGAGAGATTTTCGTCGTTTGTGGATCACCCGGATAAATGCAGTAATTCGAGCCAATAAAGTATACTACAGTTATAGTAAATTAATGTACCATCTGTACAAGAGGCAGTTGCTTCTTAATCGTAAAATACTTGCACAAATAGCTATATTAAATAGGAATTGTCTTTATATGATTTCCAATGAGATCTTAAAATAAGATAAGGAGATTGAAAGAAATGAAATGCATTGAAATGTTTTAAATGGGGTTCCCTGGCAAATGAACTTGGGAAAGTAGAGTAGAAATTAGTATGATAAAATAGGATATAATATGATAAAGTCATCACAATGAACAAACACGTTCAATAAAAAAAGATTTCTTCTTCTTCCCCAATTCCTTTTTTTTTCTTACGACACAACAATAAAATTTGAATTTTCAGATTTTTTGAACAAACCCTCAATTTGCATTTGAATTCGGATTGGAATTTTATTTTGATTCAATTGAAGAAGAACAAGCCTATTTATTTTTAATTCTAAGACCTGTAGTTCTAGGAGTCGACTCGCTTCTTTCAAACTGTTTCTCATTATTAAGAAAGGGTAACAAAGATAAAATACGAGCTTGTTTTATAGCAATAGTAATTAATCGTTGTTGTTTTAAGGTCAATCTATTCACCCGTCTAGATAATATCTTTCCTTGTTCACTAATAAATCGACTAATTAAACTCATGTTTCTATAATCAATTCGATCCCCCGATTGTATCGGGGGCAAACGCCTACGAAAAGATCGCTTAGATTTAAGAAAGAGTCGCTTGGATTTATCCATGGTTTTTTTATTCCTTGTCCCGAAAATCCTAATGCTATTTTGATCGGATCAAAAATGATTTCGAATTAAAAAATAGGATTGCTTTGTTTTGTTTATATTTAAATTTAAATAAATATATGATCTGTTATATAGACGTTTTTCATCTTCCTTGGAATGGAAGGCGGACACGCGAGCGATCGGTTCGATCTATTTCTTTATCTCCCCGTGAATCGTATGTTTGTAACAAGAGGGACAGAATTTTCTCAATTCCAATCGACTAGGCGTATTATGTCGATTTTTTTGAGTAATATATCGGGAAATGCCAATTGATTCCTTATTAACGCGGTTTCGAACACAACAGGTACATTCCAAAATAATCGTTACTCGGGCATCTTTACCCTTGGCCATGAGAACCTCCTTTGGATTTTTGATTGACTCAACTCTTCTATTTTTCTATGTTCCAATCCGAAGCAAAGAAGAAGAAAGGAAGGAAAAAAAAAAATAGAAGTTGCTAACTCGAAATCCAATTATGAAAGATTTCGTTGCAATCTATCAATATAGTAATAATAAGTAATATAATGATTTCTAACTATATATTTCTAATTTAGAATCGCTGTACAGTATTTAATTTTTCTTTTTCATTGAATTATCTTGTATGATATTGTTATCCTGCCACAACTACTCCATTTTCTATTCCATTTTCTTTCTCACCCTATTATATTATTATATTATTAATATATTATTATATTATTAATTAATTTAATTTTGTTTTGGGCCTGGAAACCCGAGTTCTTAGTTTGACTAGGGTGAACCCGCTTTTATTCTTTTGATTTTCGAATTGATTTTAATTATAAAAAAAAAAGAAGAGAAGGGGAGGGATTAGTCACAGATATTTGATTGTATCTATAATTTTCTTCACCCCTTCCCATCTCAATTAATATAATGAAAAAAAAGGGAATATCAACGCATCCGGAAATAAACGATTGATCTCTATCAATAAACCTGCTAAAGACCCAAACCATAGAGTACTTACTACCGGTGCTACGGAAAGGTATGTTTTTAGATTTCGCATTTAAAATCCTCCTTCTTTGCTTTGTTATTTGTTATTGTAATTTTATTACAATTTGTAATACATAATGCTATTACATATATGACCAGATGTGTATATGTAGTTAATGACTGACATTTGGATTTGTACGCAGAATCTCTAATGCAAATTGAAATGTACAACGATTCAGTAGATATTCCTTTTCTTAAAACAAAAAAAAATAAGAAATGACAAAATAATTGAGTATATCACTGAAAGAAATAAAGATGTGGAAAACAAGACAGGGATTCTCTACAATAACACTGTAAGCCAATTGAAAGGGATGTAGCGCAGCTCGGTAGCGCGTTTGTTTTGGGTACAAAATGTCACGGGTTCAAATCCTGTCATCCCTACCTATTACTTATCTTATGAACAGTAACGAGGGGTCAGGTCAATTGAGATTGATTAAAATTGGATATACATAATCAATCTTTAATTTTCTTTTCATTTTCTTTTTTATGATAGTATATATATCCAAGACGAGTTAGGTCACAAAATATTTATTGTGATAATAAAGCGCTCTTAGTTCAGTTCGGTAGAACGTGGGTCTCCAAAACCCGATGTCGTAGGTTCAAATCCTACAGAGCGTGATTAAATTCTTGTTATTTGTTAGGTCGAAAATAACACTGAAATAATTGAACAGCAATCTAAATTTGACCTCCTGTAGATTAAAGAAAGTAGGAGGTCAATCAAAAAAAAAAAGAGATATTAATTAATCAAAGGTCCAATTGATCACCACGTCTATATTGTAAATATGCAGTTACGAATAATCCAGCCAAAGTAATAGGAATTAGACCTAAGACGATTCCAAATAGAAAAACTTCAATCATTTCAATTTCTTTGAAAGGTGAAAAGGAGAGGTAATATCTATCCTTATATATTAATCGGTATTACACATGAATCTCAATGACCAAGAATTGAAAATTGACACGGCAAGAAACTATAGAATATATGAACTACCACAGAAGAATTTTTTTTTATGAATTGTTCATTCAATTAATTTCAAATAAGTCGTATCTTGTTCAGACCGATAAATAGAGCTGAGGTTATAGTCAAAGCTGCTAGTAGAAAACCGAAATAACTAGTTATAGTAGGCATGAAGGGACTAAATGAAATATCTTCTTTTTATACATATGTTTATAAAGCACTTCCCTAAATTTCAATTTTTAAAAGAAAAGAGACGAAGATAAACAAAAATACCAATTGAAAGTTAAAGTTTTTGATTCATCAATTATTATAATTATTATTTTAATTAGAGACGGCAGTCCTAACAAAAATAGAGTAACATAGGTAAGAAATCAATTCATCATTTGTGACATCTACCCATCTCAAAATTTCGAATCAACAGATTCATTGA